GAAAAAATTAAAGCCTCGAGCTCGAGGACGGAGTTATCCAATAAAAAGATCCACTTGTCATATAACTATTGTATTGAAAGATATATCTTTAGATGAAGAGGAAGAAATAGCTAAAACTAAAAGCTATAAATTCGAGCTGAGGAATATTTAAAGGAAGGATATTCTATATTATAAAAAATACAAATACGCTAGATTATGTTATGTTTAAAAAAACCCGAATGGATAAAAAAAAAATACATACAGATATGACGTTTCACGATATATATAGTAATAGTAGTGGGGGAGTATGGGACAAAAAATAAATCCACTTGGTTTCAGACTTGGTGCAACCCAAGGTCATCATTCTCTTTGGTTTGCACAACCAAAAAATTATTCAGAGGGCCTGCAAGAAGATCAAAAAATACGAGATTGTATCAAAAATTATGTACAAAATTATGTACAAAAGAATATGAAAATATCCTCTAATGTCGAGGGAATTGCACGTATAGAGATTCAAAAAAGAATCGATTTAATTCAGGTCATAATCCATATGGGATTCCCCAAGTTATTAATAGAAGACAGGACTCGAAGAATCGAAGAATTACAGATGAATGTACAAAATGAACTCAATTGTGTAAACCGAAAACTCAACATTGCTATTACAAGAATTGCAAATCCTTACGGGCACCCCAATATTCTTGCAGAATTTATAGCCGGACAATTAAAGAATAGAGTTTCATTTCGAAAAGCAATGAAAAAAGCTATTGAATTAACTGAACAGGCAGGTACAAAAGGAATTCAAGTACAAATTGCAGGGCGTATCGACGGAAAAGAAATTGCACGTGTTGAATGGATCAGAGAAGGTAGGGTTCCTCTACAAACCATTCGAGCTAAAATTGATTATTGTTCCTATGCAGTTCGAACTATCTATGGGGTATTAGGCATCAAAATTTGGATATTTGTAGACGAGGAATAATAAGAACTTACTTGACTTATATTTAGTTCTATCTGGTGATAAAACAAAAAATGGCAAACTCTTTCATTCTTTTTATGTTAAATAAATAAAAAAAAATGAACAATTCTATAAGGTTGAATAAAAATTCGATTAATCATTTGATATAATTGCTATGCTTAGTGTGTGACTCGTTGGTTTTTTTTTTTAGGATTAGGATTCCAAAAAATGGACCGGCCCGTAGTACGAACTGATAACTATAGAAGTAATAACCAACTCATCGCTTCGCATTATCTGGATATAAAGAACCAGTCAAGATATGATATATGAGTCATATCATTGTAACAACTGAAAAATTTTTTGCATAAACAAAAAAAATAAATAAAAACCAATCTGATTATGAGTTGTAAAGCAATAAAAGTATACAGATAAATGGAAGGGTGAGAGAAAGATAGAAAAATAAATAATATCAATGATATATGATTCCAATATGTAAGGTCTATGAGTCATCTCATATAAAGGGAATGTAATAAAGCATCAATACTGATTGATCCATAATTAGACAAATCCGTGCATAGAACAAAAAATCAAGAGCCCCGAGCCAATAAAGACTGAGAAGGTTGACTCAAGAATAAATTTAAGTAGGGGCTCCGTTGTAGAATTCAGACCTAACCATTAATCGAGAAGTGGTGGGAACGACAGAACCTGTGAATGCATAAGATTCTATTGAAAACGAATCCTAATGATTCATTGGGTAGGATGGCGGAACGAACCAGAAACCTATTCATTTATTCTGAGAGGTCATGTCATAGACTAATCTTACAACTGAATGTTGAAAGAGTAAATATTCGCCCGCGAATTTTTTTTATTTATAAATTTTAGTCGATTCCATATGATAATAAAAGGCAAAACAAAATAAAGATTCATTATAACGTTATACCAAAACGACATTATCTATAAATAGAATACGTGTTTAATTTATAATTTAATTATATAAAAAAAACAAAAAATAAAAATTATAATTTATATTTATAATAGATTAGATGAAATTTCAAAGAATCCCACGATTACATATATTATTTACCATGTATATTATTTTTTAATCGTTTAATTCGCGAGGAGCTGGATGAGAAGAAACTCTCATGTCCGGTTCTGTAGTAGAGATGGATGGAATTGATAAACAACCATCAACTATAACCCCAAAAGAACCAGATTCCGTAAACAACATAGAGGAAGAATGAAAGGAAGATCTTATCGAGGTAATCGTATTTGCTTCGGTAGATATGCTCTTCAAGCGCTTGAACCCGCTTGGATCACATCTAGACAAATAGAAGCAGGGCGGCGAGCAATGACACGAAATGCACGCCGCGGTGGAAAAATATGGGTACGCATATTTCCAGACAAACCTGTTACAGTAAGACCTACAGAAACGCGCATGGGTTCGGGGAAGGGATCTCCCGAATATTGGGTAGCTGTCGTTAAACCCGGTAGAATACTTTATGAAATGAGCGGAGTAGCAGAAAATATAGCCAGAAGGGCTATTTCAATAGCGGCATCAAAAATGCCTATACGAACTCAATTCATTCTTTCGGGATAGGAATGTAGAAACAAAGGAAAGAGGTTTTTTGGATGAAAAAAAACAATTGCAGGTTTCTTTTTTTGTTTTGAACAAATAATATTTCTTTTTTTTTTATTTAGACCTTTGCTTTGCATTGAAAAAGAAAAAACCGATAAAAAAAATGATATGATTCAACCTCAAACCCATTTGAATGTAGCGGATAACAGCGGGGCCCGAGAATTGATGTGTATTCGAATCATAGGAGCTAGTAATCGACGATATGCTCATATTGGTGACGTTATTGTTGCTGTAATCAAGGAAGCAGTACCAAATACACCTCTAGAAAGATCAGAAGTAATCCGAGCTGTAATTGTACGTACTTGTAAAGAACTCAAACGCGACAACGGTATGATAATACGATATGATGACAATGCTGCAGTTGTTATTGATCAAGAAGGAAATCCAAAAGGAACCCGAATTTTTGGCGCGATCGCCCGGGAATTAAGACAATTAAATTTCACGAAAATAGTTTCATTAGCACCTGAAGTATTATAAGGGAAGACCGTAATATAGTTATAGTATTTGAATGAAACCGATTAATTTAGTAGATTGTTTATATATCACGTATATACCTTTAATAATTGATAAATATTTAATATTTATGAATTCAGAAATAAAGAAAAAAAGAAAAAAAGAAAAAGAGCATGTTGATTATATTAAAATTTGGGAGCAACAAAAATCTTAGTTTATCATGAGTAAAGACACTATTGCTGACATACTAACCTCTATACGAAATGCTGACATGAATAAAAAAAGAACAGTTCGAATACCATCTACTAACATCACTGAAAATATTGTTAAAATCCTTTTACAAGAAGGTTTTATTGAAAATGTGAGAAAACATCAGGAAAGCAATAAATATTTTTTGGTTTTAACCCTACGACATAGAAGAAATAGGAAAGGACTGTATAGAACTGTTTTAAATTTAAAACGGATCAGTCGACCCGGTCTACGAATATATTCTAACTATCAACGAATTCCTAGAATTTTAGGCGGAATGGGGATTGTAATTCTTTCTACTTCTCGAGGTATAATGACAGACCGAAAGGCTCGAATAGAAGGAATCGGCGGAGAAATTTTGTGTTATATATGGTAATCTTTCTGATAGCCGAATGATACTTTCATATTTGTGAAAAGGGCATAATATTGCCCCTCTTGCATTAGTTGATACTTCAAAGAAGTTTTACCTGGAATGAAACAACAAAAAGGGATTCATGAGGGTTTAATTACTGAACAACTTACCAATGGTATGTATCTTCTGGGTTCGTTTAGATAATGAAAATCTGATTCAGGGTTTTGTTTCGGAAAGGATTCGACGTAGTTTTATACGTATACTACCAGGAAATAGAATAAAAATTGAGGTAAGTCCTTATGATTCAACCAAAGGACGTATAATTAATAGACTCCAAAGCAAAGAATCGAATAATTGGGTGGTTTTTTCAATTTCAACATTCTTTCGTGGGGATACAATTCAAAGTTAAAAATTTCAAGAAACTTATTTTCTTCCAATAAGTAGATTCGGAATTAAGAAAAGGAATGACAAATATGAAAATAAGGGCCTCTGTTCGTAAAATTTGTGAAAAATGTCGATTGATCCGTAGGCGGGGACGAATTATAGTAATTTGTTCCAACCCGAGACATAAACAAAGACAAGGATAATCTTTCGAAAACAAAAAAGACTCTCGAAATCTAAAGGATCTGATGTACAAATAAATAAGTAAAAAAAAAAAAAAAATAAAGATCTGTTTTGACATGAAATGGATATATCCATAATATCTCTGACTTATATTTATGAGATGATAAAATATGGCAAAACCTATACCAAAAATTGGTTCACGTAGAAATAGACGTATTGGTTCACGTAAGAATGCACGTAGAATACCAAAGGGAGTTATTCATGTTCAAGCAAGTTTCAACAATACCATTGTGACTGTTACAGATGTACGGGGTCGAGTAATTTCTTGGTCCTCCGCCGGGGCTTGTGGATTCAAGGGTACAAGAAGAGGTACACCATTTGCCGCTCAAACCGCAGCAGGAAATGCTATTCGGACAGTAGTGGATCAAGGTATGCAACGAGCAGAAGTCATGATAAAGGGCCCGGGTCTCGGAAGAGATGCGGCATTAAGAGCAATTCGTAGAAGTGGTATACTTTTAAGTTTCATACGGGATGTAACCCCTATGCCACATAATGGCTGCAGGCCCCCTAAAAAAAGACGTGTGTAAAAATAAACATTGAAGAGATTTCAAGAGAAATAAATAATTCAATGATTTGATCAAATAATATACTATGGTTCGAGAGAAAGTAACAGTATCTACTCGGACACTACAGTGGAAGTGTGTTGAATCAAGAGCAGACAGTAAGCGTCTTTATTATGGACGCTTTATTCTGGCCCCACTTATGAAAGGTCAAGCTGATACAATAGGCATTGCGATGCGAAGAGCTTTGCTCGG